ATATAGGAAAATGAAACATCCTTTTGGAATAAGAAAATTATGAACAGAGAGGAAAAAACGAAAAAGAAAAGAAAGAATATCTATCCAATAAATTCTTCATGTGTCAGGAACCAGATTTGAACTGGTGACACGAGGATTTTCAGTCCTCTGCTCTACCAACTGAGCTATCCCGACCAATACCCTGCATCATCCTAGCAGAGTACTTGTATCTATGTAAAAGAAAAGAACTAAAAAAGAAAGTCTTTTTTTTGAAGATCTAAGAAATTAAAGGGGGCTAAGACTTTCTTTGTAAATGTAAAGATAATGATATGAACTGTGAATGATTCAATGAATTATTCAATAAGGCAGATTCCTTGAACATATTGAACATAATTGAAAATATATGTTCATTTGTGCAGGTATCGTATCTATACAAAGAAAAACAAAGAAAATTTGATTGGAATACGATACGAGGATTTCTATTCGGATCCATTTGTGAAAGAACAGAGTGAATGAAATTAGAAAGATATTTCATTTTGTTTGAACTGAACAACTGATAAAAAAAAGAGGATGAGAGTAAAGAAAGAGTGGGGAATTAAAATGGGCTTTTTCTTGGGGATAGAGGGACTTGAACCCTCACGATTTTTTAATTCGACGGATTTTCCTCTTACTCTAAATTTCATTGTTGTCGGTATTGACATGTAAAATGGGACTCTCTCTTTATTCTCGTCCGATTCATCTTCAAAAAATTTTTCAAACTCTGGAATGACTCATTTGATCACTGAATATTTGAATTCTATTCTTTTTTCAACTTCAATTAGAATGAAAACTTTTCATAGTTTCTAATTCTAATTAATATAGAATCTAAATTAGAATATAAGATAAAATATCAGATAGAAGGTTTCTCTATATATCCTTATCTTATACTCATATCCTAATAGTAGATAAGATAATAATAATATAAAGAAAGAAGAAAGAAATGTGATTAATCGCTTGCTATGTAAGTATGTATACATACGTATTAGGTATATAAGATATAAGGTCATCCTTTCTTTCATTTCAATCTTTTATTTTGATAGAAGTCTTTTAGCTACTAATCTAATGTAGTAAATTTCATTCGTTAGAACAGCTTCCATTGAGTCTCTGCACCTATCTTTTTTTATTCTCATTTTGTATTTTTTCTAAAAAAAAAAAGATTTGGCTCAGGATTGCCCATTTTTAGTTCCAGGGTTTCTCTGAATTTGGAAGTTACCACTTAGCAGGTTTCCATACCAAGGCTCAATCCAATCAAGTCCGTAGCGTCTACCAATTTCGCCATATCCCCCTTTGCTTTGAGACTTTAAGACAAGGATCCAGTTAGAATTCTATCCACCTCTTTCGTTTATCTTGGCACTGTTGAATTCATTAGGTAATGATTCCTATATTGAAAAAGTGTATGCTGCGATTTTCTTTTTATGCCCACCCTCTATTCTATCATTTTCTCTCTCTTGGATGAACCCTATTCTATCATTAATGTATCCACAATTCAATATGGATAGATATATCCCACATATATCTATGCCTTTCCTAATCCTTCCTTTTTACAGTACTATTTAAAATAGTGGAACGGCCAATATTACTTCTTCGTCCTATTGTGTAGAATTCTATAATCCAAAATTTTATAAGTTTATGATTCTCTTTTCATTATTTCTCTAATTTATCTATTAGGATATAGATAGTTTCATTACGTGAAATTGAGATTTCAAGTTTTAAAGTATTGTTTTCTAATTCCACGATTAGAATTATACAATTCTAATCGTAATAAATGAATTATTCATAATAGTATATAGTATTATAGTATTGAAGATTAAATTTCAGATGCTATTTAATTTCTTGTATTGATTTCATATTCTTACTAGTAAGAATATGAAATCAATACAAGAAATTAAGAATTAGATTCTCTTTTTTTTTTTTTCTTTTTTCTATTTTATAAATAGAATCTAAAATCTAGAACTAATAACTAAAAAATAGAAGAAATTGAAAGATGAAAAAAAAAAGAAGAAAAATCGCTAGGTAATAGCTAAGATCCGAAGTTTCCTGTATTGCTCTTATATCCGCCCGCTTAGCTCAGAGGTTAGAGCATCGCATTTGTAATGCGATGGTCATCGGTTCGATTCCGATAGCCGGCTCTTTTTCTTTCCATGATTGAAAATCTCTACTTTCGTTTTCTATAAATGTCGGGTCACCAATCTATTATGTCATGGTAACTTGCAGCGAATAAAAAAAGTTGACTAGAACAATTAGATCTCTACAGAAGAAATTGGAAAACGTAGTCTTAACTTGAATTTCCTATATATACAAAAATACGAATATTAATAAAATTTATTTTATTCTGTTTTTCTGTTTTGTAGTACTTCAGTAGATTGAGTTTTGTTTTGCTGACCCTTTAGTTCAGTCTGAATTTAGATTTAATTGTGAAAGGAAAGTGAATCAAAAGGAGCCTTTATATGTCCCGTTACCGAGGACCTCGTTTAAAAAAAAT